GACGTTTCATTTTGAAAGAAAAAGTTTCTAAAGCGCTATTTCAGTTGTTAATAGCCCTTTTTTCCATCCAAAAGCTTAATACTCCCATCCATTGAAAGCTTTTAAGCTTAAATCAAGCAATAGGTCTTCTCCTCTTTCTTTTGTAAGGATGGATGGTGACGGAACGGAATTCAATCTAAAGGGAAGGGATCTATTCAGGAGAAATATATTATATACTATTAATTAAAAACTTCACGTTATTGCAGGGTGGGTTCCGAAACATCATTCTAATCGGCGGGGCAACCACATCAAAGGGCCAGGTTTTTAGTAGTTCAGGGTTGCGCCCAGTATAGAACTTTTATCTGACTAGGAGCAGCTAAGCCCCTACCTATATAGTCTATTTCACCCACCCGGAGAACGAGAGAGGGGGGAGGCCCACTTCTTCCTGCTGTTCTTCCAGCAGAAAGGGTGGGAATGGTCTTGCCGCAGCCACGTGAAATCATCTTAATGCACGGGTGGCGTGCTATAATAGCCTCACAAGGGGTTCATCTTTCTATTAGTAAGCCAGCTGAGCTTATCCGTTGAGATGGAGTAAGCATCACACAGCAGCCTAACCTAAGAAATGGCAGGCAGTTCTTTCACTTCCTATTGCAGAGGAAGGAGAAAGGGCAAGCGAAGCGGCATACTCTACCTACTTTCTGGCTCGCCCTTCCGGTTTTAAGTAAAGGCGCTCCTTCCGGCATAAATAGATGGATAAGGAGAAAGACATGAATAAACGGAGGATAAAGTGGTTAGTTAAGTAAGGTTTTCGGAGTATGAAGGTTAGTTAAGGCCTTCACCATATGTATTTCCCAAAGGGAAAGGGGAAGACCCCAATTCTGCAGTCAATTATATGGCAAAGGTAGCTCTTTGCTTTATTTCAGCAACCTTGATTGAAGCTGTAGGTTTAGGCCGAGCTATCAGAGCAGCAAGTGGTAGGCTGTAAGCCGAATGAGAGAGCTATCCAGTTTTCAGGTAAGAAGAAGGGGAGTAAGCAGCACAGACAAGAATCCCGATGTTAAGTAGTCCGATAGCCAAGCGGAATAGTCGTAGTAGTCAGATAGTCAGGTAGTCGGGCAAACAAGCAAGCCGGTAAGCCAGAAGTGCAGGCCCAAGACAAGCAAGAACAGGCAGTCAGCACCGATCAGGCAGGAAGCAGACAGTAAGCTAAGAATACTGGTGTCAGGTGGTAGTTCAGCCAAAGCCGTAGTTCAACCAGAACAGTAGGGCAAGCAATGTGGGCAGGAAAGAGCATACATAGGCAAGAATCCCAAGTTTGCATTAACCAACAAGCAAGAAGCAAGCAAAGTACGGCAGGAAAGAGATAGGCCAGAGAATCCCGCTTTGAAGCTATAAGTGAGCTGCCCTTTCGCCTGAGGCTTTCGGACAAGACTAGTTGCTCCAGTTGGTTAGTAACCTCCCCCTTCCGCTCGTGGCGCTTCTCTGAGGTCCTGCGTGTGAGGTTGCAGAGCGCGCTAGGCGTGCTTTGGCTTGTTGCGTAGCTGAATGGGACTGGTGTAGTGCGGGCTTGAGCTTCGGTTCGCCCGTACGTTTCATAGGGCCCCTAAGGTTAAGCTTTGTTTTATGTGGTTCCGACTGTAAACCCCTTTCTTTTTCCTTCTGCCTGAGTATCGGGCCATAATACAACTCAAACCAAGTAAGAAGGGCAGTCCGCCTCGTAGATCGATTTCGGAGTCGTAAGTTAATGTTTCCTTCTCGGCCGTTGATGAAGGGGACCCTTCGGCAAGCCTGGCGGTTGCTGCCTTGAGCCGATATCTTCCCAGTCCAAGCATTAGAGAAAGTGTGGGGATAAGGCCGACCTCGTTCCGCTACATTCATGAGATTCTGCGGTTTAGGGAGTTCGCTGCTCGTGATTGACCGGATAGGATCTGTCCCTAAATTCCTCACGCTAGTTTACGATTACATGGGTCAACTTAACAACAAAACCCATAGAGGAAGAAGAATGGCTTCCAATAGCCGTTACGATCAATCCAAAAAAAGGAAAATTAGGATGCCTAATCCAGACCCATTTGCCTATGAAAGATCAAACGTGAAGATCCAGAGGTACCGAAGTTGTTGTTGTTGTTAGGCTAGAATCTACTGGTTCCGGTGCATTATGGCTCAATGTGAGCTTAACAATCCCTTATTGCTTAAAATCATACAGAGCAAAACAAGATGCTAAGGGAGCCATCTCGGGTTTTTAGTTCCTGTGGAGGATGTATGGATTGAGACACGCAGCTTCGACAAGTCTTTCTACCGGATACTACTGGGAGAGGTCCAGCTCGCTTGTTTGCCACGAATATAATTCCTTTTAACTCATTTTTTTTTATGCGGATCTACGGGTTCTACTTGAGCTTAACGATCACCAAAGGTCAGGTGAAATAGGAACGGAGTAACGCGAACTCCGAGAGAGGAACGGTTCCCCATATCATTTGAGATTCTCTGCTCGGGATTGATGGGTCCATTAAAGCCTAATTCCAGA